GTTAATGTAGCTTAATCAAAGCAATGCACTGAAAATGCCTAGATGGACTTTAATACAGTCCCATAAACATAAAGGTTTGGTCCTAGCCTTTCTGTTAATTTTCCTTAAACCTACACATGCAAGTTTCCGCTGTCCAGTGAGAATGCCCTTAATATTAGCAATAATAACTAGGAGCAGGCATCAGGCTCACCACGAGTAGCCCATTACGCCTTGCTTAACCACACCCCCACGGGATACAGCAGTGACTAAAATTAAGCAATAAACGAAAGTTTGACTAAGTTATAATTAACTAGGGTTGGTAAATTTCGTGCCAGCCACCGCGGCCATACGATTAACCCAAATAAACAGAAAAACGGCGTAAAGTGTGTTTAAGTGCCCATACTAATAAAGCTAACATATAACTAAACTGTAATACGCTCTAGTTTCAATTGAAATCAATTACTAAAGTAGCTTTAATCCTACTGAGTACACGACAGCTGAGAAACAAACTGGGATTAGATACCCCACTATGCTCAGCCCTAAACTTTGATAATCAGATAACAAGATTATTCGCCAGAGAACTACTAGCAAACGCTTAAAACTCAAAGGACTTGGCGGTGCCCTAAACCCACCTAGAGGAGCCTGTTCTATAATCGATAAACCCCGATAGACCTTACCCCTTTTTGCCAGTACAGCCTATATACCGCCATCGTCAGCTCACCTCATTAGAGAATTAAAGTAAGCAAAAATATTTATCATAAAAACGTTAGGTCAAGGTGTAGCATATAAAGAGGAAAGCAATGGGCTACATTTTCTAGCATAGAACATAAACGAAATATCTCTTGAAACCTGAAATATGCGAAGGAGGATTTAGTAGTAAATTAAGAATAGAGAGCTTAATTGAATTAGGCAATAGGGCGCGCACACACCGCCCGTCACCCTCCTCGACAAAAACAACAAAAATAAATAATACAACTAACAGCCCAAAGAGGAGAAAAGTCGTAACACGGTAAGTGTACTGGAAAGTGCGCTTGGAATATCAAAATGTAGCTTAATACAAAGCATTTAGCTTACACCTAAAAGATTTCAGATAAACTGACCATTTTGAGCCAATATAAAGCTCCATTCATACAAAAATAAAATATTATTACTAATCAATCAAATCATTTACCCAAATCTTAGTATAGGTGATAGAAAAGATTACTAGGACGCTATAATGTAAGTACCGCAAGGGAAAAATGAAAGATCAATTAAAGCACAAAAAAGCAAAGACAAGTCCTTATACCTTTTGCATAATGATCTAGCTAGCATAATCGGACAAAAAGAATTTCCGCCCGCCCTCCCGAAATCAAGTGAGCTACTATAAAACAGCCACAAGAGCTAACTCGTCTATGTAGCAAAATAGTGAGAAGATTTTATAGTAGAAGTGAAAAGCCTACCGAACTTGAAGATAGCTGGTTGTCCAAAACACGAATTTTAGTTCAACTTTAAATTTAATACAAATATCAGCAAATACAACTTAAATTTAAAAGCTAATCAAAAGAGGGACAACTCTTTTGATTAAGTAGACAAACTTCATTAGAGGATAATGTAACCCCAAAACACATTGTAGGCCTAAAAGCAGCCACCAATTAAGAAAGCGTTAAAGCTCAAATCTACAAAATATTTAATCTTAAGAATCTTACCAAAATCCCTAACACCAATATTGGACAACTCTATAGACTTATAGATGATATACTGCTAAAATCAGTAACAAGAAATCAATTCTCCTTGCATAAGCCTAACTTAGCAACGGAATACCCACTAACAATTAACAAACCAATACAAATAAACCACTCAAATATACTAAATATTACAACAATTGTTAACCCAACACAGGAATGCACAAACAAAGGAAAGATTAAACAGAATAAAAGGAACTCGGCAAACACTAACCCCGCCTGTTTACCAAAAACATCACCTCTAGCATACCAAATATTAGAGGCAACGCCTGCCCAGTGAGTTTGACTTAAACGGCCGCGGTATCCTGACCGTGCAAAGGTAGCATAATCACTTGTCTCTTAAATAGAGACTTGTATGAATGGCATCACGAGGGTTTAACTGTCTCTTATTCTTAATCAGTGAAATTGACCTTCCCGTGCAGAGGCGGGAATAATTATACAAGACGAGAAGACCCTGTGGAGCTTAAGATTCATAGCCTACATCCAAACAAAATCTAACCCTACAAGGAACTAAAACTACAGATAACTAGCCTATGATCTTTGGTTGGGGTGACCTCGGAGCATAAAACAACCTCCGAATGATTTAACCAAGATAAACCAATCTAAGTGTACCAAACCAATAATTGACCCAAAAATTGATCAACGGACCAAGTTACCCCAGGGATAACAGCGCAATCCTATTTAAGAGCCCATATCGACAATTAGGGTTTACGACCTCGATGTTGGATCAGGACACCCAAATGGTGCAACCGCTATTAATGGTTCGTTTGTTCAACGATTAAAGTCCTACGTGATCTGAGTTCAGACCGGAGAAATCCAGGTCGGTTTCTATCTGTAAATTTATTTCTCCCAGTACGAAAGGACAAGAGAAATAAGGCCAACATTACATATGAGCCTTAGAGCCAAGATATGAACCCATCTAAATATCTTAACTCAATAACTATTACGCCCTAGAAATAGAGCTATTAAGGTGGCAGAGCAGGCAATTGCATAAAACTTAAGCCTTTATAACCAGAGGTTCAAACCCTCTCCTTAATAAATGTTCATTATCAACCTTCTCTTTTACATTATTCCAATCCTACTAGCAGTGGCCTTTCTCACATTAGTCGAACGCAAAGTCCTAGGTTACATACAATTTCGTAAAGGTCCTAACATTGTGGGCCCATACGGCCTCCTCCAACCATTCGCTGATGCAGTAAAACTATTCACAAAAGAACCACTACAACCACTTACATCCTCTACTCCAATATTCATTATCGCTCCAATCCTAGCTTTAACACTAGCCCTAACCATCTGAACTCCACTGCCTATACCACACTCACTACTAGACCTAAACTTAGGACTCCTGTTTATCTTAGCCTTATCAGGACTCTCAGTTTACTCAATTCTATGATCAGGGTGAGCATCAAACTCCAAATACGCCCTAATCGGAGCATTACGAGCAGTCGCCCAAACAATCTCATACGAAGTCACACTAGCCATTATTCTCTTATCAATCATGCTCATTAACGGGTCCTTTACCCTAAAAAACCTAATTACCACACAAGAAAACATATGACTAATCATTTCCACCTGACCATTAGCTATAATATGATACATTTCAACACTAGCCGAGACAAACCGGGCCCCATTTGATCTAACCGAAGGTGAATCAGAACTAGTCTCAGGCTTCAATGTAGAATATGCAGCAGGACCATTTGCCATATTCTTCCTAGCAGAATATGCCAACATCATAATAATAAATGCCATAACAACAATCCTATTTCTGGGCTCATCATTTAACCACAACCTCACTCACCTAAACACCTTATCATTTACAATCAAAACCATAGCTCTAACACTTATATTCCTATGAATCCGAGCTTCCTACCCACGATTCCGATACGACCAACTAATATATCTCCTATGAAAAAATTTCCTACCAATAACTTTGGCACTATGCTTATGATTTATCTCAATTCCAATCGCACTATCATGTATCCCACCACAAATCTAAGAAATATGTCTGACAAAAGAGTTATCTTGATAGGATAAATAATAGGAGTAAAAACCTCCTTATTTCTAGAACGATAGGATTCGAACCTACACTCAAGAACTCAAAATCCCCTGTGCTTCCTTTACACCACATCCTAGTAAGGTCAGCTAAACAAGCTATCGGGCCCATACCCCGAAAATGTTGGTTCACACCCTTCCCATACTAATGTCCCCCTACGTACTATTAATCATCCTTACCAGTCTACTCTTAGGTACATCACTAACAATGCTAAGCAACCACTGACTTATAGCATGAATAGGTCTAGAAATCAACACACTAGCCATCATTCCTCTAATAACTTATCCAAATCACCCACGAGCAACAGAATCTGCCATCAAGTACTTCCTAACTCAAGCAACTGCCTCTATAATAGTAATATTTTCTATCATCCACAACGCCTGGATGACCAATCAATGAACACTATCACAAATTTCAAACCACAATGCCTGCACTCTAATAACCATTGCCCTCGCAATTAAACTAGGCCTAGCCCCATTCCACTTCTGAGTTCCAGAAGTAACGCAAGGAATTCCTTTATTATCAGGAATAACTCTTCTAACTTGACAAAAAATCGCCCCAATATCCTTACTATACCAAATCTCACCATCCCTAAACATAAAAATCCTAACAACACTAGCCATTCTATCCACGCTATTAGGAGGATGAGGTGGGCTAAACCAAACCCACCTGCGAAAAATCTTAGCATACTCCTCAATTGCCCACATAGGATGAATGACCATCATTATTACAATCAACCCCACCATAACCCTATTAAACCTAATTATTTATATTATAGCCACATTAACCCTTTTCTTTATACTAAACCTTACATCTATCACCAAAATCAAATCCATCACCAACCTATGAAACAAAGCAACCCCGATAGCTATTATCATCTTCCTAACCCTCCTATCACTTGGAGGACTACCTCCACTAACAGGATTCTTACCCAAATGACTAATTCTACAAGAACTGGTAGCCAATAACAACGCTATTATAGCAATCTTTATAGCTCTATCAGCCTTACTAAACTTATTTTTGTACATACGAATCATCTACGCCACCACCTTAACAATATTTCCAACTAGCAACAACTCTAAGCTCCAATGATTTCAAACCCAAACAAAACCCACCACACTAATTCCAACTCTAACAATCATCTCATCCTTACTCTTACCACTATCTCCACTATTCATTATTCTACATTACTAAGAACTACAAGCCTCTATCTTGCATCATCCGAACGCAAATCGAATACTTTAATTAAGCTAAATTCTCAAAACATTAAGCCTTGGCGGCCAACGACCACTTCTCTGAATTTGCAATTCAACGTAATATATACTTCAAAGCCAATACAAAGGTTTAGGTTCAAACTACAGACCAAAGGCCTTCAAAGCCTCAAGCAGGTGTTAAACCACCTAACCTTTGTCCTACACCCCAAATCTCACGCCTTTGTTAAGAAAAGAAAAGGCGTGAGGCCCCGGAACCTCATACAATCTTCCCCACTAAATTGGAGGGTATCTATCCCTCTAAAACTTAGTTAACAGCTAAGCACCTAGACTCTTGGTTTCAATTCAATGGTAAAAAGAGATACTTAATCTCTGTCTTTGAATTTACAGTTCAATGCTTACCTCAGCCATTTTACCTATGTTCATCAATCGTTGATTATTTTCAACTAATCACAAAGATATCGGCACCCTCTATCTACTATTTGGTGCATGAGCCGGTATAGTAGGAACAGCCCTAAGCTTACTAATTCGAGCAGAACTCGGCCAGCCAGGGACACTTATTGGAGACGATCAGATCTACAATGTAATTGTTACTGCCCACGCTTTTGTAATAATCTTTTTCATAGTAATGCCAATTATAATTGGAGGGTTTGGCAACTGATTAGTCCCCCTAATAATTGGAGCCCCAGATATAGCATTTCCACGAATAAACAATATAAGCTTTTGATTACTCCCACCATCATTTTTGCTTCTTCTAGCATCCTCTACAGTTGAAGCAGGAGCTGGGACAGGCTGAACAGTGTACCCCCCACTAGCAGGCAATCTCGCTCATGCAGGTGCTTCTGTAGATTTAGCAATTTTCTCATTACATCTTGCAGGAATTTCTTCTATCCTAGGCGCTATCAACTTTATCACCACAGTCATTAATATAAAACCTCCAGCACTATCCCAATATCAAACCCCACTCTTCGTATGGTCAGTAATAATCACCGCAGTCCTACTACTCCTTTCTCTTCCAGTTTTAGCAGCCGGAATTACTATACTCCTTACAGATCGTAATCTAAATACTACATTTTTTGACCCTGGCGGAGGAGGGGATCCTATCCTATACCAACATCTTTTCTGATTCTTCGGTCACCCAGAAGTATATATTCTTATTTTACCTGGGGTTGGCATAATCTCACATATTGTAACATACTATTCAGGAAAAAAAGAGCCATTCGGCTATATAGGAATAGTATGAGCAATAATGTCAATTGGATTCCTAGGATTTATTGTATGAGCACACCATATATTTACAGTAGGACTGGATGTAGATACACGTGCTTACTTCACATCAGCTACAATAATTATCGCAATTCCTACAGGAGTAAAAGTCTTCAGCTGATTAGCTACTCTCCATGGGGGCAGTATTAAATGATCTCCAGCCATACTATGAGCCCTAGGATTCATTTTTCTTTTCACAATTGGCGGCCTAACAGGAATTGTACTGGCTAACTCATCACTAGACATTGTATTACACGACACTTACTACGTAGTAGCACATTTCCACTACGTATTATCAATAGGTGCAGTATTTGCCATCATAGGCGGCTTTGTGCACTGATTCCCATTATTTACAGGATATACACTAAATGAACTTTGAGCTAAAATCCATTTCTCTATTATATTTGTCGGAGTAAACATAACATTCTTTCCACAACACTTCCTAGGACTCTCAGGTATGCCACGACGTTACTCAGACTATCCGGATGCCTATACTATGTGAAATGTTCTCTCATCTATTGGCTCATTTATCTCTCTTACAGCTGTAATCCTCATAGTGTTTATTATTTGAGAAGCTTTCGCAGCTAAACGTGAAGTCACAACTGTCGAACTCACCACAACCAATATTGAATGACTTTATGGCTGTCCCCCTCCATACCATACATTTGAACAGCCCGTATTTGTCAAATCCTAACACAAGAAAGGAAGGAATCGAACCCTCTAAAATCGATTTCAAGTCAATTTCATAACCCCTATGACTTTCTCCAAAGATATTAGTAACAAAAATTACATAACTTTGCCATAGTTAAATTACAGGTTTAAGTCCCGTATATCTTACATGCCTTACCCTATACAACTTGGTTTCCAAGATGCTACCTCTCCAATCATAGAAGAGTTAATATATTTTCATGACCACACACTAATGATCGTCTTTCTAATTAGCTCACTCGTACTATATATTATTATTCTCATACTTACAACTAAACTAACTCATACCAGCACAATAGACGCACAAGAAGTAGAAACAATCTGAACTATTCTACCAGCGGCCATTCTAGTGCTAATTGCCCTACCCTCCCTACGTATCTTATACATAATAGATGAAATCTACAACCCATACCTAACAGTAAAAGCTATGGGCCATCAATGATACTGAAGCTACGAGTATACTGACTACGAAGACCTGGCATTTGATTCATACATAATCCCTACTCAAGATCTAAATCCAGGGCAACTCCGATTATTGGAAGTAGACAATCGGGTAGTCCTTCCAATAGAACTTCCAATTCGAATGTTAATTTCATCAGAGGATGTTCTACACGCATGAGCCGTACCATCATTAGGATTAAAAACTGACGCAATTCCAGGACGACTAAATCAAGCTACCTTGACATCAACCCGTCCCGGGGTCTATTATGGACAATGTTCAGAAATTTGTGGTTCTAACCATAGTTTTATGCCTATCGTGTTAGAAATAACTACACTTAAATACTTTGAAAAATGATCCTCCATAATGCAAGCATCTTTAAGAAATCATGAGCCCATACCATGTGTATGTTAGGAAGTAATTAACTCCCTTAAAACCAATGCCACAACTAGACACCTCTACATGATCTCTCACAATTACTCTAATACTTATTTCCCTCTTCTGTATCTATCAACTAAAAATACTAAATCAGACTATAACTTCTATTTCATCCCAAGAAGATAAAATCTTATACCCAAAACCACAATTACCCTGAGAAAAGAAATGAACGAAAACTTATTTGCTCCATTCGTCACACCTACTATCCTAGGTATTACAACTCTACCGATCATTATACTATTCCCATGTTTAATTCTCAGTTCTCCTAAACGATGACTACCCAGCCGAATTCAAACTCTTCAAATCTGACTAATTCGACTAATTACCAAACAAATAATAACAATACACAACAAACAAGGACGATCATGGTCTCTAATACTAATATCACTAATCCTATTTATCGCATCCACTAATCTACTAGGTCTCCTCCCATATTCATTCACTCCTACAACTCAACTTTCAATAAACATTGGCATAGCTATCCCACTATGAATAGGAACAGTAGTAATAGGATTTCGCAACAAGCCAAAATCATCTCTAGCTCACTTCTTACCACAAGGAACGCCTACTGCACTAATTCCAATATTAATTATTATCGAAACTATCAGTCTATTCATTCAACCACTAGCCTTAGCAGTACGACTAACAGCCAATATTACCGCAGGACACCTACTTATTCACCTTATTGGCTCCGCTACCCTAGCCTTATCATCTATTAACATAACCGTATCAACCATTACGATTACTATCTTATTCTTATTGACGATCCTAGAACTCGCCGTAGGCATAATTCAAGCTTACGTATTTACCCTACTAGTAAGCCTTTACTTACATGATAAGTCATAATGACCCACCAAACACATGCCTACCATATGGTCAACCCAAGTCCCTGACCATTAACAGGAGCTTTATCCGCTCTTCTACTAACCTCCGGCCTTATTATATGATTCCACTATAATTCAATTATACTTCTGTCCATTGGATTAGCATGTATACTACTAACTATGTATCAATGATGACGAGATATTGTACGAGAAGGAACGTTCCAAGGCCATCACACCCCAGTAGTACAAAAGGGGCTACGATACGGAATAGTCCTATTTATTATTTCTGAAGTATTTTTCTTTCTAGGCTTCTTTTGAGCCTTCTACCACTCTAGCCTAGCACCCACTCCAGAACTAGGTGGCTGCTGACCTCCAACAGGCATTCATCCTTTAAACCCTTTAGAAGTACCACTCCTAAATACATCAATTCTTCTAGCATCAGGAGTGTCAATCACATGAGCCCATCACAGTTTAATAGAAGGCAACCGAAAACAAATAATTCAAGCCCTCACAATTACAATTTTCCTAGGACTTTACTTTACTATTCTTCAAGCCATAGAATACTACGAATCATCATTCACAATTTCAGACGGAGTTTACGGCTCCACCTTCTTCGTTGCAACAGGCTTTCACGGACTACACGTAATCATTGGCTCTACCTTCCTAATTGTATGCCTACTACGACAATTTAAATTTCACTTTACATCAACACATCACTTTGGCTTTGAAGCCGCAGCTTGATATTGGCACTTCGTAGATGTAGTATGACTATTCCTATATGTATCAATCTACTGATGAGGTTCATATTTTTCTAGTATAATTAGTACTACTGATTTCCAATCATTAAGTTCTGGACATAAACCAGAGAAAAATAATCAACCACCTAATCGTTACTATTATTATCAACACAACCCTATCAACAATCATTGTCCTAATTGCCTTCTGACTACCTCAACTCTACCTCTACCTAGAAAAATCAAGCCCTTACGAATGCGGCTTTGACCCACTAGGATCAGCCCGCCTCCCATTCTCAATAAAATTTTTCCTAGTAGCTATCACATTTTTACTATTTGACTTGGAAATCGCTCTACTATTACCCCTCCCATGGGCCATCCAACTCCCAACTACCAAATCTATACTAATTCTATCATATTGCCTAATTCTACTATTAACCGCAGGACTAACCTATGAATGAACACAAAAAGGCCTAGAATGGACCGAATAGGTTTTTAATCTAATTAAGATAATTGATTTCGACTCAATAAATCATGGTTTCAATCCATGAATACCTCATGACCTCCATTAACCTTAACCTAACTATAGCATTTTCACTAGCTCTAACAGGCGTCCTAGTCTACCGATCACATCTTATATCCACCCTCCTATGCCTAGAAGGAATGATACTATCACTATTTATCCTAATAGCCCTTTTAATTTCTCACTCCCATATATTCTCCGTATCTATAGCCCCATTAATCTTACTAGTATTCTCAGCATGTGAAGCAGGAGTAGGGCTAGCATTACTTGTAAAAATCTCAACCAACTACGGCAACGACTATGTACAAAACCTTAACCTGCTACAATGCTAAAAATTCTAATTCCAACTTTCATACTCATTCCACTTACTTGATACTCAAAAAAATCATGAGTATGAATCAACCCAACATCATACAGCCTACTAATCAGTACAATCAGCCTACCACTGCTATATCACAACACAGACCTAGGCCACAATTACAACTCATCCTTCTGTATAGATTCACTATCAAGCCCACTGGTCGTCCTATCCTGCTGACTATTACCTTTAATAATAATTGCAAGCCAAGGCCATATAACTAAAGAACCTACTAATCGAAAAAAAACTTACCTAACTATACTTATCATCCTACAACTATCACTTATTATAGCTTTTACCTCATCAGAACTAATTATATTTTACATTTTATTTGAGACAACCCTAATCCCAACTCTAATCCTAATTACACGATGAGGTAATCAGAATGAACGACTTAATGCCGGCCTCTATTTTTTATTCTATACCCTCGTAGGATCCCTACCCCTACTAATTGCGCTACTCCACATACACCACAATCTAGGATCCCTCCATATCCTAACCAACTCCATCTATTCGCACCCACTAGATTCCTCCATCCCCAATTCAATCCTATGATACGCCTGCATAACCGCCTTTATAATCAAAATACCCCTATATGGCCTTCACCTATGACTACCTAAAGCACATGTAGAAGCCCCAATTGCCGGCTCCATAGTACTAGCAGCTATCTTACTTAAGCTCGGAGGTTACGGTATTATACGTATCACAATCTTTACAGAACCCATTACCGCCCACCTACACTACCCATTCATCGTACTGTCAATGTGAGGGATAATCATAACCAGCTCAATCTGCCTACGACAAACAGATCTAAAATCACTAATCGCCTACTCCTCAGTCAGCCACATAGCCCTAGTTATCATTGCTGCCCTCATACAATCAATCCTAAGCTTCATAGGAGCTACAGCTTTAATAGTAGCCCATGGCCTAACCTCCTCTATACTGTTCTGCTTAGCCAACACAAACTATGAACGAATTCACAGCCGAACCATAATCCTTGCCCGAGGTTTACAAATAATCTTACCCCTCATATGCACATGATGACTCCTCGCAAGCCTAGCTAACCTAGCCTTACCCCCTACAATTAACTTCCTAAGTGAACTAATAGTAATCGTATCCTCATTCTCATGATCTAATATATCAATCATTTTATTAGGGACTAACACAGTAATCACAGCCCTATACTCACTACATATATTCATTACATCCCAACGAGGCAAATTAACTCATCACCTACACACTATAAAACCAACATACACACGAGAACATGCCTTAATGACTCTACATTTAATCCCATTGCTAATTACCTCTATCAACCCCAAATTCATCTTAGGACTCACATACTGCAAATATAGTTTAACCAAAACATTAGATTGTGAATCTAAACATAGAAGTTTAACCCTTCTTATATGCCGAGAAAGTTAAAAGAACTGCTAACTCTTTAATCCATGCCTAAAACCATGGCTTTCCCACTTTTAAAGGATAACAGTAATCCATTGGTCTTAGGAATCAAAAACTTTGGTGCAATTCCAAATAAAAGTAATTAACTATCTACTCAATTCAATCATCATACTATCAATTACCATGCTAACCCTCCCCTTAATTTATAATCTCATATTCCCAAATAGCACTAAACACTTTCCAATTTACTGCAAAAACACAGTAAAAACAGCATTCTTTACTAGCCTACCAGCCTTACTACTATACATTAACTCAGGTCAAGAATCCTCCATCACAAACTGGCAATGATTCTCAATAGGCCCACTCAACATCTCAATAAGCTTTAAACTAGATTACTTTTCCATAATTTTCATCCCAATCGCACTTTACGTAACCTGATCAATCCTAGAATTCTCCTTATGATACATACACTCAGACCCCTATATCCACCGATTCTTCAAATACCTAATTACATTTCTACTTACTATAATTATTTTAGTCTCGGCTAATAATCTATTCCAACTATTTATTGGCTGAGAAGGAGTAGGAATTATATCCTTCATGTTAATCGGATGATGGTATGGACGAACTGATGCCAATACAGCAGCCCTACAAGCAGTCCTTTACAACCGAATTGGAGATATTGGATTCTTCCTCTCCATAGCTTGACTAATAACCAATAACAATTCATGAGACCTCCAACACATCTCAATAACCAACATAAACACCCTAGCCTTACTAGGCCTAATCATCGCAGCCACAGGTAAGTCTGCTCAATTCGGCCTACACCCATGACTCCCATCAGCAATAGAAGGACCCACCCCAGTTTCAGCCCTACTACATTCAAGCACTATAGTAGTAGCTGGAGTTTTCCTATTAGTTCGCTTCCACCCAATGCTAGAAACAAACACCACAGCCCTCACTATTACACTATGCCTCGGAGCTTTAACAACCCTATTCACCGCTATTTGCGCTATCACACAAAATGACATCAAAAAAATCGTAGCATTTTCTACATCCAGCCAATTAGGCCTAATAATAGTTACAATCGGACTTAACCATCCACACCTAGCATTCCTTCATATCTGCACACACGCCTTCTTCAAAGCTATACTATTTCTATGTTCAGGTTCTATCATTCACAGCCTCAACAACGAACAAGACATCCGAAAAATAGGAGGCCTACTCATAATCCTACCCATTACCTCATCAGCCTTAATAACAGGAAGCCTTGCATTAATAGGCATACCATTCCTAACAGGCTTCCATTCCAAAGACCTAATCATTGAAGCCATAAACACATCATACACAAATACATGAGCCTTAACAATTACATTAATTGCCACCGCTATAACAGCCATCTATAGCATACGAATCATCTTCTTTGCCCTACTAAACGAACCACGCTTCCCATCCCTATCCCCAATTAACGAAAATAACCCCAACCTAATTAATCCTATTATCCGCCTTGGTTTAGGCAGTATCTTTGCAGGATTTATCCTAACAATAAACATTCCCCCTACCTCTATAGTAACAATAACAATACCTCCTATACTAAAAGTAATAGCCCTCACCATTACAGTATTAGGAATTACCATCGCCATAGAGCTGAACTCACTAACAAATAAATCACAAGCAATATCAACAATCCATACTCATCACTTCTCAAACATGCTGGGATACTTTACATACCTATTCCACCGTACATATCCACTAGCAAACCTACAAATAGGCCAACACATTGCTACCATACTAATTGACTTAAACTGATATGAAAAAATCGGACCAAAAGGTCAAGCAAACATCCACAGTTCCACATCAGCATTCATTACTTCAACCCAAAAAGGCCTCATCAAAACATACTTCCTATCATTCATTATCTCAATCCCCATAATCATGATAATCAATTAACCACTTCCACGAACAACTTCTAAAACAATATAAATAGTAATAAATAAAATTCAACCTAACAGTACAAGAGCTCATCCACCACATCCGTACAACAAAGAGACTCCACTATAATCCTGCCCAACACAATTATTACCAACAAAGTCAAACAAATCAACAGCAACAGTCACTTCAATGTCATCAGAAACAAAAAACCAAGCTACTTCAACCAATAAAGCAAACAACAATATACTAAAAGCTACTGTGTTACCAACCCAACTCTCCGGATACTCCTCAGTAGCTATTGCAGCCGTATATCCAAATACCACTAATATACCTCCAAGATAAACTATAAAAACAACCAACCCCAAAAAAATATCTCCCAAGCTAACAACTATGGCACAACCCAAACCCCCACTGGCTACCAAACTCAGCCCACCATAAATAGGTGAAGGCTTAGAAGCAAAAGCCACAAACCCAAAGATTAACAAGACAGAAAATAAAAAAATAACTATCATTTCCATTATTTCTGTATGGACTCTAACCATAACCTATGGCATGAAAAACCATCGCTGTCATTCAACTACAAAAACCTCTAATGATCAATCTACGAAAAACGCATCCCCTAATAAAAATTATCAATCACTCATTCATTGACCTGCCAACCCCTTCCAACATCTCCGCCTGATGAAACTTTGGATCTCTCCTAGGAGTCTGCTTAATTATCCAAATCCTAACAGGCCTATTCCTATCCATACACTACACTTCAGACACCCTAACAGCTTTCTCATCAGTAGTACACATCTGCCGAGATGTCAACTATGGATGACTCATCCGCAATCTACATGCAAATGGGGCCTCCATATTTTTCATATGCCTCTTCCTACACGTAGGACGAGGCATCTATTACGGATCATACCTATACAAAGAAACATGAAACATCGGAGTAATCCTACTACTCACAGTTATGGCTACCGCCTTTGTAGGATACGTCCTCCCCTGAGGCCAAATATCATTCTGAGGTGCTACAGTAATTACAAACTTATTATCAGCTATCCCATACATTGGCACTACCTTAGTAGAATGAATCTGAGGGGGATTTTCAGTAGATAAAGCCACCCTAACCCGATTCTTTGCCTTCCATTTCATCCTACCATTCATTATTACAGCCCTAGTAATCGTCCACCTACTATTCCTACACGAAACCGGTTCCAACAATCCCTCAGGCATCGACCCAAACGCAGACAAAATCCCATTCCACCCTTATTACACTATTAAAGATATCATAGGATTAACCATCATAATCCTCGCCCTACTAACTCTCGCACTATTTCACCCTGACGTACTAGGGGATCCCGACAATTTTTCCCCAGCCAATCCTCTCAACACTCCCCCACACATTAAGCCTGAATGATATTTTTTATTCGCCTACGCTATTCTACGTTCAATTCCAAACAAGCTAGGAGGAGTAATCGCCCTCCTAGCATCAATCCTAATCCTATTAGTTATGCCCTTCCTGCATACATCCAAACAACGAAGCATAATATTCCGACCAATTTCCCAAACACTATTCTGACTCCTAACCGCCAACCTAGCAACACTAACCTGAATCGGAGGACAACCAGTAGAAGAACCATATATTATTATCGGTCAGGCAGCCTCAATCACGTACTTCCTTATTATTCTAGTCCTAATGCCAATAGCAGGCTTACTAGAAAACCATATACTAAAACCTAAATGAAGAGTCCAAGTAATTTAATAAAAATATTGGCCTTGTAAGCCAACAATGAAGGAAAGTCACCTTCCTAGGACATCAAGAAGAAGGTCATAACACCCTACCATCAACACCCAAAGCTGATATTCTAGTTAAACTACTTCCTGATTTCATATAACATGTCAAGCCTACCACAACATGCAACAAAAAAAATCACATGGCCATTACATTCAATCCATTATCATAAGACATTCTATGTAATATACCCATTAAACCCTCTTCCAACTGCATATTAACTACCACTAACAACCCAAACTCCACTAAAGACAACCAACCCAACACTATAAGACATAATATCTATTATATAAGACATATATGTATATAGTACATTAATATACTTTCCACTAGCATATCACTAATTATTACAACCCCAAAAATTACTAAAAACTTAGGAAACCTTAAAAGAACAATAACTTCTAGAAGAACTAGCATATCTAATAATTCATTAAACTCATAATATTACATTACAAGTAAAAGCATAATTGAACATAATACATTAAATTCTTATATTACATAGACATGAAATCCATGATCAATGATTAAACAATCTTAAACCTCTGGCATATCTTTACCAATAGGAATTCCTTAATCCACAACTCACGAGAGACCACCATCCGGACCTCTTTACGCTTACCATCCTTCAGAGCAGGGCCATAAACTGCGGACGAACCTAGAATTCTCTGACTGGCTACTGGGTGGCTAC